GAAGCTATTATTGCGAAAGTTGGTGAATACAACCAACTATCATTAAGAATTTCATCTTTGGACCAAAAACAAGCAAGAGGCGGAATACCACAAAGGGAGAGTGTACCTAATAAAAAGGTAATTCTTGTAATTGGAACATATTTTGTTAAACCGCCCATAAGAACCATATTTTGACTTTTATCTGGTGAATATCCAACAATGGGTTCCATTGAATGAATAATTGATCCGGATCCCAAAAACAATAAAGCTTTCGAATAGGCATGAGTGATCAAATGGAATAAAGCGGCTCGATAAGAACCTATACCCAGAGCTAACATAATATAACCCAATTGAGACATTGTCGAGTAAGCTAAACTTCTTTTAATGTCTCTTTGAGCAAGAGCCAAAGTAGCTCCTAATAGTACTGTTATTACGCCTATTGAAGAAATGATATTCATTATGGAAGGTATAACTATGAAAAGAGGAAGAAGCCGAGCTACAAGAAAAATTCCCGCTGCTACCATAGTAGCAGCATGTATAAGAGCAGAAATGGGAGTGGGTCCTTCCATAGCATCAGGTAACCATATGTGAAGGGGGAATTGTGCGGATTTAGCAACTGCACCAACGAATAAAAAAGAAGCACACAGAGTAGCAAATAAGGAATTTACTCCATTATGATGAACCAAGTTATTAATTATTTCGAACAAATCCCGAAATTCTAAACTACCAGTTATCCAATAAAGTCCTAAAATTCCTAATAATAAACCAAAATCCCCTATACGATTGGTTACAAAAGCTTTTTGGCAAGCACTTGCCGCACTCGGTCGTGTGAACCAAAAACCTATTAATAAATAGGAACACATTCCTACAAGTTCCCAAAAAATATAAATTTGTATCAAATTGGAACTAGTAACTAATCCTAACATAGAACTATTGAAAAAACTCATATAGGCAAAAAATCTCAAATATCCTTGATCGTGAGACATATAATTGTCACTATAAATAAGAACCATGATTCCAACAGTAGTAATTAATATTGACATAATAGAAGTAAGTGGATCGATCAAGTGTCCGAACTCTAAAGAAAAATCATTATTGACGGTCCAAGACCATAGATATTGATAGATAAAATTTCCATTTATTTGCTGGATGGATAGATTGGCCGAAAATGCCATAGCTATACTTAGCATCAAAACACTCGGAAAAGTCCACATACGACGAATATTTTTTGTTGCTGTCGGAATAAGCAGAAGTCCAAAGCCTATTAACATAGTAACTGGAAATGGAAGAAAGGGTATTATCCATGCATATTTATATGTATGTTCCATAAAAAAAAATGGGAAATATGAGATTTTGAATCATTCTACGACTATACTACCATCCTATTCTGGCAATATGTAATCATATCATATACTAATCATATCATATACTATAGTATAGTAAGTAAAAACAATCATACCAAAACAGTAGAATATAAATCATAGTATGCCTCAATAAATCAACTAAAAAAAAAAGACCTAGTTATTCTAGTGATTTTATTTGTAGTAATTACCTAACCCATTGCGGAACTAATTGATTGGATTCCAATCCAATAAGAAAGTATCAGAAATATTATAATACTCTTTATTTCGTATAGAACTGAAAAAAAAACTAAAAATTGAGGTTCTCCTTCTTAGGTAATAGAATGTCTTGTTTAACATATTAACCACTAATTGTAGTTTAAGTTTGAATTTCAATTATAGACACGGCAATATGAGCTTATTCAATTCCAAACTAATAATCATAAAAATTCCTTTTCGAATTTCCCCCCCCCCCCTCCTTTCTTCTATTTTTTTGCCTAGTGTGTTAATATGTGACATTGTTATAGTTATATATGTGACATGCATGTTATACATATATTTATATATAAATATATAAATAATATATTTGTATTGTATGTTATGAAAAAACTATTATCGACGAAATTAAGTTAAGTATAGAAAATGACTAAAAAGAACGATCTATTTTGAGCAATACATGTCTTTCACATACAACAATAAAAATTAGTAACTCTTTTTTTTTTGAATGGCAGTTCCAAAAAAACGTACTTCTATATCAAAAAAACGTATTCGTAGAAATATTTGGAAGAAAAAAGGATATTTAGCTGCAATAAAAGCTTTTTCTTTAGCAAAGTCAGTTTCTACTGGAGATTCAAAAAGTTTTTTTGTGCGACAAACAAATAAGAAAATCTTGGAATAATCGGAATTTCCATGGCTAGAAGAATTTCCAATTTTGGAATATGAATAATTTCCTTTAACTAAATGTATTGATGTATTGAACTCAATACAATATTAGTTAGAACTAGCTGCTATTATATGTAGAATAAGAATTTCTCTATCTGTCGGTTCTAAGTATCATTATCTTTTTTTCATTCTAGTTTTTATTAGAATCTATTTATTAATTCGTGAGATGTTTTTTCCTATTCATTTTCTTTTCACAATGGAAAAATCTTTGTTCATTCTATTTTTCCGTTGTGAAAAGAAAATTGTGATGGATGCTGAAACTCTTTTGTTTTATTATATGCCTAACTCAAGACCAAGTTGGTTTCATAAATATTATCATAATTTTATTTAGAAATTATGTATACAACAAACAACAAAAAGTATTATATTAATTTTATATTACATATTTAAATATATTTAAATTAATTAATTAATACTTAATGATACTAAGAAAAGTATCAAAATTGTTAGAAAAATTACTTCAATTTTGTAATTGAATTGTGATACATATGAAATCCTATTTATTTTTTTTTTGTTCGTTTAGAAAAAAATCTCTTTGACAATTTGTTTTTCATTTATCTGATTTCGTGGATTCAATTCAAAATAAATAAAAAATATAAAAAGAGGACAATTCACAATTCTTAGTTTCTGTTTCGACTGAAAACAAAATTTGTATTTCAAGTTACAAGTGTTCCGGGAGAACTTAATATACAGATAATACGTAAAAGTTGATTCTTAAAACTGAACCTACGATGATACTAACCTAAGTAAAAATTATTGAAAATTCAAAGATGAATTTAAAAGAGCTCTTATTTATCAGTTCTAATATTTCCTAAACTATATTGAATCCTTGAATCTAGATCTAGACGATTCAACATGAATTGATTATTATTATTTCAAGTAAGCCGCTATGGTGAAATCGGTAGACACGCTGCTCTTAGGAAGCAGTGCTAGAGCATCTCGGTTCGAGTCCGAGTGGCGGCATACTGTAAAAAAGATACAATGGATCCTATAATGTATTTAATTCCCGATTTCCATTCTGTAATGGGACCTTTTTTATGTATGATATTTGTGACTTTAGAACATATATTAACTCATCTCTCTTTTTCGATCATTTCAATTGTGATTACGATTCATTTGATGACCCTATTAGTACACGAAATCATAGGGTTGCGTGATTCGTCGGAAAAAGGAATGATAGTTACTTTTTTTTCTATAACAGGATTATTAGTTACTCGTTGGATTTCTTCGAGACATTTTCCATTAAGTAATTTATACGAGTCTTTAATCTTCCTTTCGTGGAGTTTTTCCATTATTCATCTAATTTCCAAGATATGGAATCATAAAAATGATTTAAGCGCAATAACCGCCCCAAGTGCCATTTTTACCCAAGGTTTCGCCACATCGGGTCTTTCAAGTGAAATGCATCAATCGTCAAGATTAGTACCTGCTCTACAATCTCAGTGGTTAATGATGCACGTAAGTATGATGTTATTGAGCTATGCAGCTCTTTTATGTGGGTCGTTATTATCAGTCGCTTTTCTAGTCATTACATTTCGTAAAAACGTCGATATTTTTTGTCAAAGAAAAATTTTCTTAATTAAGATTAAGTCATTTTTCTTTGACAAAATCGAATACTTGAACAAAAAAAAAAATGTTTTTAATTTTCATTCTTTTGTTCCATTTCGAAATTATTACAAATATCAATTAACTCGGCGTTTGGATTATTGGAGTTATCGTGTCATTAGTTTAGGGTTTACCTTTTTAACCATAGGTATTCTTTCTGGAGCAGTATGGGCTAACGAGGCATGGGGATCTTATTGGAATTGGGACCCCAAAGAAACTTGGGCATTTATTACTTGGACCATATTCGCGATTTATTCACATACTAGAACAAATCAAAGTTTGCAAGGTACGAATTCGTCACTTGTAGCGTCTATAGGATTTCTTATAATTTGGATATGCTATTTTGGGATCAATCTATTAGGAATAGGTCTACATAGTTATGGTTCATTCACATTAACATCTAATTGAATAAATTCCATGAGGAATACATAAGATCCCCGTACTATACGTAATATAAAGTTTGCGCAGGTTTTTGAGAACCATTTGAATGATTCCTTGATTCAAATGGTTCTCAAAAACTCGGAATATATCTTATTATAATTTTATAATTCTAATTAACTTTATTTTTTTGTGTTGTACAGCTCAAAAATCTTCAAATTCAAAATTCTAAGACTTTGTTTTCTATCTAATTAATGAAAACTATCTATGAAAATAATTAGATAGGATAGCTTGTACCTTGTCAACTGATAGCGAAAGAACAAAATCAGGATAAATACCAATCCCTATTACGGGTAAAAAGATACAGATTGAAACAAATAGTTCTCGTGGTCCAGAATCCACAAAATTGGAGTTTGGAACATTGAATAGTTTGTATCCATAAAACATCTGACGTAACATAGATAATAAATAAATAGGAGTTAATATCATTCCAATTGCCATTACAAAGGTAATTAGTATTTTGGGCATTAAAAGATATTTTGGACTGGTAATTATTCCAAAAAATACTACTAATTCTGCAACAAAACCACTCATTCCTGGCAATGCAAGAGAAGCCATCGAGAAACTACTAAACATGGTAAATATTTTTGGCATTGGGATGGATATCCCCCCCATTTCGTCGAGATAAACAAGACGTATTCTATCACAACTCGTTCCTACCAAGAAAAAAAGTGCAGCACCAATAAATCCATGAGAGAGTATTTGTAAAATGGCTCCGTTGAGTCCCATGTCGGTTATAGAACCAATTCCTATAATTATGAAACCCATGTGAGATACAGAAGAATAGGCTATTCTCTTTTTTAAATTGCGTTGACCAAGAGAGGTTGAAGCTGCATAGATTATTTGTATTGTCCCTATTATCACCAACCAGGGAGAAAATATAGAGTGGGCGTGCGGTAATAATTCCATATTGATCCGAATCAATCCATATGCCCCCATTTTTAATAAGATTCCAGCTAGAAGCATACATGTACTGTAATGCGCTTCCCCATGGGTATCTGGTAGCCATGTATGTAGGGGTATAATCGGCGATTTGACAGCATAAGCAATAAGGAAGCCCAAATATAATATTATTTCTAATGTCACAGGATATGACTGATTAGCTAATCTTTCAAAATCCAATATCGGTTCATTGGAACCATATAAACCCATACCTAGAACTCCTATTAAAAGAAAAATGGAACCCCCTGCAGTGTACAAAATAAACTTTGTAGCTGAGTACAAACGTTTCTTTCCTCCCCACATGGATAAAAGTAAGTAAACAGGAATTAATTCTAACTCCCACATGAGAAAAAAAAGTAAAAGGTCTCGAGAAGAAAATAATCCTATTTGACCACTGTACATTGCTAACATCAGGAAATAGAACAATTGCGAATTTCGAGTAACAGGCCAAGCTGCTAAAGTGGCTAAAGTAGTGATAAATCCTGTCAGTAAAATAGGTCCTATGGAAAGTCCATCGATTCCCAGTCTCCAGTGAAAATCAAAAATATTTATCCATTTAAAATCCTCCTCCAATTGAATCAATGGATCATCCAATTGGAAATGATAACAGAACACATGGGTTGTTAGAAGGAGCTCTAATAAGCATATACATATGGTATACCGCCTAAATACCTTATTCCCCCTATGAGGAAGAAAGAAAATTGAAGAACCCGCGAATATCGGCAAAACTACAAGTAGTGTTAACCAAGGGAAATAACTCGTGATAAAGACAAGATGCATTTTGACCAAAAAACCCGTGCTCGGAATAATATATTTTCTCGAGTACGGGTTTTTGTCGGTAAAAAGGAATCAAATGATTCAAGTGGAGTTTTTTATAACGTATCAATAAGATAGACCCATGCTGCGAGTTGTTTCATGCCATAAATAAACGCGGACACTCAAAAAATCTGTTGGACAGGCGGATTCACATCTCTTACAACCTACACAGTCCTCGGTTCTTGGCGCGGAAGCAATTTGCTTAGCTTTACATCCGTCCCAAGGTATCATTTCCAATACATCTGTGGGGCAGGCTCGTACACATTGAGTACACCCTATACATGTATCATAAATTTTTACTGAATGTGACATTGGGTCTATAAATTCCAGTTTTGAACATAAAAAATTTTCGATCTGGTAAAGTAAAATCAGGAGGAAATGAATTATATATTTATATTGTATTGTAGACACCAGACGAATCAATGGTTTATCAAAAAAATCTAATGTTAAAAATCAATATATTTCTAAATCTGTTCATGAGAAAGGACCAAGAGACTTTGATTTCCGTTTCAACAACCATGATTATACAAGTCACACATATGACTTCACATTGACATTGGCCAACAGATCATCACTATTTCAATAGTAATATAAAAATATATTACTATACATATTACTATAAAAATAAAGAATAAAAAATGAAATAATTTATATCTATATTTTATTTATATTATTTTATTATATTATTTATGTCTTTATTTATATTTATATGATAGTTATGACTAATTATTCAACAAATTTGATTGATTGATACGAGTTGATTTTCTGTTACGATAAATCGACGAAACAATAGCTAGCCCAATAGCTGCTTCCGCAGCCGCAATGGCTATAACAAAGATTGAGAAAATGTCTCCTTTTAATTGGCGACTATCAAATATATTAGAAAATGTTACGAGATTTATATTAACCGAATTTAGTATAAGCTCAAGACACATAAGTGCTCTAACCATGTTTCGACTTGTGATCAATCCATAGATACCGATAGAAAATAAGTAGACGCTCAAAAAAAGTATATGTTCAAACATCATTGGCTAACTCCTCATGAATCTCGATTCATTTCAATATGAACAACAATTCAACCGATTTGATTGACCATAATCGAGTAATTACAGAAAAAAGAGGGTATCAGCAGTAGATTAAATGAAAAACTTTTCCTTTTTCATTGGATTTCGAATTTCTAATAATTGTATTAATTCTAAGGATTTCTTATTGACGAGCCATAGTAATTGCACCTATCAAAGAAACTAAAAGAATTATAGAAATGAGTTCAAATGGAAGATAAAAATCGGTTGATAAATGAATTCCAATTTGTTGAACGTTACTAATAAGGTCCTGTTCTATAATCTGATTTGATCTTGTAGTCCAAATAATTCCGTACCATGACGTATCTAAGATAGTAGTAATTAGTGAAAAAAGAATACTTATACAAACCAGTGAAGTGACTCCATCCCCAACAGTCCAAAAATAGGAATCGTTCGAATATTCTGAACCATTCATGAACATAACAGCAAATATGATTAAGACATTTATGGCTCCTACATAAATAAGGAGCTGTGCGGCAGCTACAAAATAGGAGTTTGATAGAATATAGAATAAGGATATACAAACAAGAACCAATCCCAATGAAAAGGCAGAATAAATTGGATTGGTAAATAATACTACTCCTAGACCTCCTAATATAAGAACTAATCCCAGAAATACTACAAGTATATCGTGTATTGGTCCAGGTAAATCCATTATGTATAACAGATAAATAAGTCGAAATATTTCATGACCTTACTAAATAGTCCAGGAAAGAAAAGGGTGTTACCTTTATTTTTTTTTCTTGTATATGATGAGTTCCTAATTGAATTCAATCTTAATATGGATTAATGTAGATATAGATAAAGTTATTAAAGTTATTGGCCAATCCTACTTTCCTTTTTATCTATTTTCTATTTTTATCTAAAAGAAAAAAGAAAAGAATAGTTGGAATTTTCTATTTGAAAATCATCACTAAACCATATTCTCAGTTTAAAACAAAGAGTGATTCTCAACAATCAATAGTTATTATTTGTAATTTCTGACCAACAAAAAAAGGGGGCTTGGATCCTTTATATCAAAAGGAAATCTTAGTAATCAGTAACCGTTCTTGAATCAAGGAGGTTATCCTTGTCTCTTTTGATTTGAGTCGAATTCATAACTGTTTGAATTGTGTAATCTCCAATTACTGGCATTGGTAACCGACCCAAAGCAATTTGATTATAATTCAATTCGTGACGATCATAAGTAGAAAGTTCATATTCTTCAGTCATTGATAAACAGTTTGTTGGACAATACTCGACACAGTTACCACAAAATATACAGACCCCAAAATCAATACTATAATTAAGCAATTGTTTCTTTTTAATATTTTTTTCAAATTTCCAATCAACAACGGGTAGATCTATGGGACATACACGAACACATACTTCACAAGCAATACATTTATCAAATTCAAAGTGGATTCGACCACGGAAACGTTCTGATGTGATCGATTTTTCATAAGGATATTGAATAGTTACAGGTAAGCGATTTGTATGGGATAAGGTAATTATGAAACTTTGACCAATGTACCTTGCTGCTCGTATTGTTTGTTGACCATAATTTATGAACCCGGTTACCATAGGGAACATATTGTGGATCTCCGTGAATAAATTGATGTTTCTTTCTCTTGTTTGAGATCGATTATGAATCTAGAATATCGTTATCTTATTCTATTATTTTATAGTATTTATAGTGAAACAAGTTGAGAAGAAGTTGTCAATAATAGATTACCCAGGGAAATAGGTAAAAGAAATTTCCATCCAAGATTTAATAACTGGTCCATTCTCATTCTAGGTAAAGTCCATCTTGCTGCGATAGGAATGAACAGAAACAAATAAGCTTTAGCTAATGTAATAAATATCCCAATTGTCGTTCCAAAGACTCCATCCATTTGATTTATTCCGAAAAGTTCAGGAATAGATATATACGGAATAGAGAAATTCCACCCACCTAAGTAAAGAACTGTTATAAATAATGAAGAAACTAATAAATTTAGGTAAGAAGCAAGGTAAAATAAAGCGTATTTGATACCTGAATATTCTGTTTGATAACCTGCTACTAATTCTTCCTCTGCTTCTGGTAAATCGAAGGGTAATCTTTCACATTCTGCTAGAGAAGAAATTAGAAAAACAACAAACCCAATAGGCTGACGCCACAGATTCCACCCCAAAAATCCATATTTTGACTGCGCCTCAACTATATCAACTGTACTTAAACTGTTAGATAATCATAGTCGATAATAACATCACTGCTCGCATCGCTATTTCAAAACCGTACATGAGACCTCGGCTTCATACGGCTCCTCTATGGCCACAAATAAATGTAAGGACTTGCTCGATATTATCTCCATCCTTATTTGGATGGTAAATATACATCGGGAAGCCAAAAATTAGACCAATGAAATTCCGTCTGCTCAAATAGAAAAGGTGCTTCCGAATTGATCTTATCCATTACAATTTGAATTTCTCTTTGTTTGGTAATAACTTAATCTTTTAATAAAATACTCGTTATATCAATAAATATGTTCTATAAAGAAAGAATTGGGTATTAATTCAAAATTCATGATAAGAATTCTATATATTATGTATAGATATGGATGGGGAAAATAATAAATAAAGATCTTTTGCATTATTATTTATTCATTTTTCTCATTCTATTTTGGAATTCTATTTCTTTTGTTCCTGTTCTTCTTTCTAAGAGGGGGGGTACTCTGAAAAAAAAAAAATAAAGGATTAATTCGTTTTTGATAGTCATTTCTTTAATCAGTGAATAGGAGCATACTCTAGATCGGAATCGTGGGGAAGTGCTGCTTGGTCATTTCTACCAACTTAAAGTCCCCATTATGATTCGTTTTATCCAAAGTTTTATATAAAAATACCGTTTTTTGATACCTTATATTATCTCCATTACTAATCTTTTTTGTACCTTGGTGTTCCTAACTGTTCACTGATTTTTGATTGATCCCCCGTATGGTAATACATATAAAAAAGTAGTAGAACCCCCATACGTTGATCTTTTGTACCCGCTTCAAGATATGAGAATTAGTCAAAGAATCTTAATCTTGGGGTAAACAGTTTATATACTGCTTATGTTTATATTCTTGTACATAGGGAATGAGATTTTCTCTTCTTACTGCAAATTTCTAAGCAGTTTGATTTTACTCATATAACTATCTAGTTTAACTCATCAACCCTAATGATGAATAAAAAATGAAAATATCCATTCAATATATTCAACCTCCTTACTTTATTTCTAGAGAGAAAGGAAAATAATCATGTTCCAACGAATCACACGTAGAGATATTGATAATACACATAGAGTTAATGGTATTTCATAACTAATAGATTGAGCAGCAGCCCGTAGACCACCTAAAAAGGAATATTTATTGTTCGATCCATATCCTGACATAAGAAGTCCAATAGGAGCAATACTTGAAATGGAGATCCATAAAAAAACACCTATACTGAGATCGGCTAAAATAAGGCGATATCCAAAAGGAATTACTAAATAACTTAGTAGAACTGATATGACCGCTATAGACGGTCCCACGCTAAACAAACGAATATCTCCTCTAGATGGAAGTAGGTCCTCTTTAAAAAGTAATTTGGTCCCATCTGCTAGAGCTTGAAGAATCCCCAACGGACCGGCATATTCAGGCCCAATACGTTGTTGTATTGCTGCGGATATTTCTCTTTCTAACCACACAATTACTAGGACCCCTATTGTGATTCCTAATAGAAGGGTTAAAATGGGAACAAAGATCCATATGAGTCCATAAACTTCTTTTAAGGATTCCAATCTAGAAAAAGAATGGATAGCTTGTACTTCTACTTCTGTCGTATCAATTATCATTTCAACGATCAACTTCTCCCATAATGATATCTATACTGCCTAGTATCGTCATGATATCGGCCAATTTCATTCTTTTAACTAATTGAGGGAGAATTTGAAAATTGACAAAACCAGGTGGGCGAATTTTCCATCTCCAGGGGAAAACACTACTATCTCCTATCAAATAAATTCCTAATTCTCCTTTTGGGGCTTCTACTCTTACATAAAGTTCTTGTTTCGACAATTCAAAATTGAGTGAAAGTTTTTTAGTAATAAATCTATATTCAAAATTAGTCCATTCGGCATTTTTTGCTCTATCAAAGCGCCGGACTTCTAAATTTTCATAGGGTCCCCCAGGAATTCCTTCTAGAGCCTGTTGAATAATTTTTATAGATTCCTTCATTTCACCGATTCGGACTAAATAACGAGCTAGTGAATCTCCTTCTTTTTGCCATTGGACTTCCCAATCGAATTTATTGTAACACTCATAACTATCAACTTTACGAAGATCCCATTGTATTCCAGAAGCACGTAACATCGGCCCTGATAAACCCCAATTTATTGCTTCTTCTCCACCAATAATGCCCACTCCTTCAACTCGTTCCAAAAAAATGGGATTCCGTGTAATAAGTTTTTGATATTCAGCAATTCCTGTTAAAGAATAATCACAGAAATCCAAACATTTATCTATCCAGCCATAAGGCAGATCAGCAGCAACCCCCCCAATACGGAAATAATTATGCATCATTCGCATACCCGTAGCAGCTTCGAATAGATCATATAACAATTCCCTTTCTCTGAAAATATAGAAAAAGGGAGTCTGTGCGCCGATATCCGCCATAAAGGGCCCAAGCCATAATAAATGAGAAGCTATACGACTCAATTCCAGCATAATGACTCTAATGTAACTGGCTCTTTTAGGTACTTGAACACTTTCCAATCGTTCTGGTGCATTTACTGTTATTGCTTCTGTGAACATAGTGGCTAAATAATCCCACCGTGTTACATAAGGCAAATATTGTATAATTGTTCGATTTTCTGCTATTTTTTCCATCCCTCTGTGTAAATAACCCAATACGGGTTCACAGTCAATAACATCTTCACCATCAAGAGTAACGATCAGTCGAAGAACACCATGCATTGATGGATGATGAGGACCCATATTAACTATCATGAGATCTTTTCTTGTAGCCGGTACAGTCATATCTTTTCTTCCTTAATTCATTATTCCATGAATTTATCAAACGAAGTTCATCCAAATGAAAAATTTAATAACTACTAATAACTAAAGAAAAAAATGCAAACCAACCTTAAAATTAACGAGTTTTTGACTCCCGAATACCTAATTGACCAATTAATTTCTTATAACGTACTCTATTTTTCTTTGACAAATAATCCAGTAGCCGTTGACGTTTTCCCAGAATTTTCCGTAGGCCCCTTTGTGATAAAAAATCTCTTTTATGTAATTCCAAATGTGAAGTGAGTCTCCGTATCTTATCCGTAAAACTGAATACCTGAAATTCAACAGATCCGCAATTTTTTTCTTTTTCTTGTCGAATAGCTAAGATGAATGAATTTTTGACCATAAAAAACCAATTTTTCTATTTTTTTCTTTTCTGTGGATTTTACCGATCAGGAAAAATAATTATTATTATTATACCAGTTAGTTCCAGTTATTTGAATCTAGTACAAAAAAATTTTGATTTCTTCATATACACTACTTTAAATTTATATTAATTTTATCCAAATTTATCCAAATCAAATTTGTAATTTGATTTGGATAGAAAGGGATGATACATTTATTAGAATGTAACATGGTGTATGTGTATATCTTTCGGTTTTTATCCACCGAATATGGCATGCGATAGATATATAGGAAATATACTATTAACTAATTCTGAATCGTGGATACATATGTATTCTTGACATACTGAAATGACTACCGTTATTGGTATCAAACCAATAACGATTCATACAAGCTAAATCTTCTAATCGATAATTGGGCCAAAGAAACGATTTGAATTTAATGAATTTATTTGCATCTGTATTAAGATGCTTTTCCCCGTTTAAAAATTGTCCCCAGTTTTTTATGTTGTTTTGATTGCAAAATAGTGGATTTCGATTCACAACATTCCAATTCCGGGAATTGAAACAAATTAAAATTCGAAATTCTCTACGACGTCTGGGAGATAGAATATTTTCGGGAACAAGGAAATCAAAATGATTTCTGTTTCTATTCACAAGCATATTGCTGTGTTGTGCAATGGATTCATCAAAATTCTTTTTTTCAACATATCCGCTTTTTATTATGCATTTTCCATTAGTTTGGCGCTTATTCTTATCAACCAATGAAATACCTATGGTTTGATATATAATAGATTTTCCATCCTTTTTCATAGATAAACGAATTGGTTCGATAATAAATATTCCTCTTTTTATCAATTCTGTAAGAGTTAGGTCTTTCTGAATCCACATTACATCCAGATGCATCTCTCCTCTTTGAATTGAGGATATAGCAATTTCTCTTGGATCTATCAGTCTAAGTAGGAGACAATATACCTTGATATTATTGATCATTCTTTGATTCAAGGAATCATCCCACCTTAATTGAAAAATTAAATATTTTTTCAGGAAGAAATCCAGTTCTTCTTCTTTCTTGCTCTTGAATTGTTTTTTCTTTCTACCTTTTTTAATGTCTGCTCCCGTGTAATCTTCTTCAAGATTTTTCTTTTTGTTTTGTTTTCGTAGATCTGATACAAAATCTCCTTGACCTTGTTGTTTGTTTTTTTTTTTGTTGGAATTTTCTAATTCAAGATATTCTTTTTGATTAGCTAATATAGAAATATTTTTTTCATATAAATGAAAAATAAGTAATTTTATTGGTATGATCCACGGGTTAATCTTATACACATCAAAAAGTAGTACAAATTCTGGGAAAAACCAAGGTTCTAAATTTGATATGGTATGATATAACCTTTCTTGATTCATTCCTATCCAATCAAAAAAAATATTTTTTTGATTGGATGGGTTGATTTTGTGATGAATCGTAAAAGAAAAAGGATCCTTTTTTTCCAATTTTTGATAATTTTGAGTTTCCGTTTTAGCATTTTTATGAATCTTGGTGCCGGTATGCGTATTGGCCCAGGTCTCAATATCGATATTATTTCTAAGACAAAAATGGAGAATTCTACAATCAAAAAATTTTCTATCCATATTTTTGTCCATATCAATAATAGATCTTTTTTCTAGATAATCACTAATAGATATACTTATCAATCTATAAAATGATTCGGATTTCAGTGTATTTGTATTGAAATTATATGGAATTTTTTTGTCCTCTACTTGTAATGTTGATCCAGAAATATACGAGTCCTTACTATTCCCATAATTTATATATTTATATGACAAAAGATCATATCCGTAATGTTTTTTCCATTTTTCTTTTTGACTTATCGATGAGTCCACTGCATAGTAATTTTGTTTCGTGTAATGAATTAATTGGTCTTTTTCTTTTTTATATAAATCTAATTTCATTGAGTCTTTCTTTTGAATCGTACGACATTGATTGACTCTATTTCGCCATTTTTTCGGTACTAAGTGATCCCACTTGGTATGAGATAAATTGTATTGATAATGACCCCTTAACCAATTTTTCCATTTATTCATTCCAGACTTATGGATTTTTTTTTGCCTTGATTTGGAATCAAATATTCCTCGTGTCGTACAATAATTCTTGATTATATCCCTAAGAAAAGGATAGGTGTGGTGATATTGAAGTACAGATTTCAAATGATACTTGTTAAGTAATTGATTTTGTGATAATTTGTAAAATACATAGGCTTGAGACAAAGAAGATAAGTCACAATTATTATTCCTAATATTTTGATTACTAATATTAGTATTAGAAAAATTAGAAAACGGATTTTTTATAGTCGAAATAAAGTTCATTGTATTTTGATTTGTTTTCTCAATTCCTTCTTGATTTGTTTCCGCGTTGGAAATGGATTTGTTGATAGTTTTTTTTGTTGATTCAAAGAAAAGTTGTGCATTGATCCTTGGAATCTTAATGATACATAGTAATATATCCATGTATACTTTTTCAACGAAGGATTTCATAAAATAATGTGATTTACGTATTACTCGGATATTTTTTCTTTTGAATATTTGCCAAATATCCTTCTTTGATTCCGATCTTTTATCATCACAAGCTCGAACTATTTTTTTATTGCCTTTTGTGATTCCTTCTATTTGAGTCCTAATTGTGATTGTCTTATTAGCAAGATCTTTCATTTTTGTTTCTATGAGTGAATAATTTTCATTTACACAATTCGCGGATCGAATTCGAATGGTCGATTCTCGGATAATCTTATTATTTATATTGGAATCTTTTTCGTTTTCATTCGATTCATATACTTTTACCTTTCTCAATTTCAATAAGAAAATGGGGTTTACTTTTTCAAGTTCTTTCATTATTAGATTTATAACTAGAACTATTCTTGTTTTTTCTTTTGAAACTTTTATAAAACCTTTTCCTCTTTCTTTGAAAACCCTTATAACTTGAAAAAATTGCCTTTTCGCTTTTCTCGTTTTTTTTTCGAGTTCGTTAAAAACGGGTTCAAAAAAAGAAGGTCGTTTTCGGGGAGACCCAAAAGGTAGTTCCGCTTCCCTTCCCCAGACTGTTAAAAAACAAAAATTGTCTTTTTTCTCCTTTTTCCTTATTTTCTGATCTCTATCTCTATGATGAGATCGTACTTTAGATCTTCGCCAAGGTTTCAGACAGAAAGGAAATAGAATCTTTATCTGAATGCCGTCTGTTAACCAATTTTGGGGAAATTCTGTTTCTGATAATTGAACGCCATTATAGGTACATTTAACATGCATTTCTTTATTCCATTCCTTCAAATCCTCGTACCATTCGGGGAATTGCAATAATAACATACGACCAATATTTTTAGCTATTATCAATAAGGGTAATATAACGTATTTTCTAAGAAAAGATTGGGTTACTAACATGAAACCTCTTATTGCTTGAGTAAATATAAAGGTATCCCAAGCTTCTGATATTGCTATTCGTTCATTTTCTTCTTCTTTCTCCTCGTTTGTTTTCTCCTTTTCTTTTGTCTCTTCCTCCTCAAAATAAGAAATTTGCAATTTTGGGTTTTCTCCTACCCAATTCCTAAAAATGTGATTAATCATTTTAGAGATATCAAAAAACGAAAAAAAAAATATTTTGTCTATGCGATCAAAAAAAAGTGGAGAATGCACATTTGCTTGAAACATTTCCCAAATAACTGTTTTACGTCTTTGAGCACGCATGGATCCTTTAATTATACCCCGGCGAAAATCCGATTGTTGTGAGTAACGTATCAAAGCCACTTCCTCTTCTTCATCATTAGTGCTATTATTACTAGTATTATTATTACTAGTACTGGAATTAGTACTCTGACCGTTATCAGTAAAAATAACCACGCGTTTGCCTTTTCTTGAACGAATTTCGGGATCTTCCGTCGATTCTTCTTCATTTTCTTCTTCCTCTTCTTCTAAATCGTTTGTCAATTTGTATGACCAACGAGAAACCCTTTTACTGATTTCTTCCATTCCAATAGATTTCCTTCTAATTGTTGTTAGATCGTTTGGATCAGTTGAAATTACATCGAATATAAATTTCAAAGATTTTGCTTGACTTTCTGAATCAATTCGTCGTGCGTGTTCAATTGAGGTTAAGGAATTCCCAATCGAATTCAATAAAAATTTCCCGCTAAAGCCAAACGTATTCTTTTGATGTTCTAATTCTCGAGAATCATTATGAAAGAGACCATGAATCTTATTTATCCAAAACATTTCTACGGAATTCGCTGTGGAAGTTATTAAATCGTTCATGATTGCACGTGAATCCCATTTTTTTATTGTTCCTCGATAAGGTCCATTCAAAAAAGGATCATACCTTTTTGGCAAGTATTCTTGTTCATTCTCATCATCGCATAATCTGGTCCTTTTTTCTAGCATATCTAAAGCAAGAGATCCCTTCTCTTTTTCTAGAATTTTTATTCGACTTATCAATTCATTGTTCAAGTTGTATTTTTTTTGTTCATTGGTATGAACCCAATAATTATACAAGTCTTCGTGGGATAGTTTTTCTGTCGTGTACAAAGAAATTTTGCGTTCTATCATTTCTGAAAAAGTCGATAAACTTGGTGGATATGTAAAAGATATTATTTGTTTTCCATCACTTGGGCATATATAAAAAAAATATTGTGACATTTCATTCCGTATAGCATTTTCAAATCGATCATTTTTTATATATCTATACGGTCGATTCCATCGTTTATAATCGAAAAGAAAAGTTACAATAGGTTTTTCAAACCAAAAAGCATTTTTTTCATTTTTCTCTTCTTTTTTTAAGTTAAGTTTTACCAATTCCCAATTATCTTGATGAGTATAAAGAGAAAAATCCTCGTAGTCTGGGCTATCTTTGTCTTCTTCGTAAGTTGTTTCTACATCGTTTTCTTCTTTTCTTTCTCCCCTTTCTTCCGTTTCTGAGG